GCTTGTGTGTATAAGGCCTATGTTATAGAGTATATAACTTCGATCATAGGGATCAATTTCTAGTCGCGTAGCTTCATAATAATTCTGCAAAGCTTCCGCATAATTTCCTTCGGATTGAGCCAACATCCGTTACGGTCGTTCATTCTATTCAAAAAATCTCCGTTCCAAAACCGTACATGAGGTTTTCATCTCATACGGCTCCTCCCTTCTGTACATAGTACTAAGCGAAATAATCTATAGAATAAAAATAGAATTAGTCCCATCTCATTATGGACCGAAAGGGGCTGGTATTTTTCCAAGAAATCTCTAGCCAACCTTCCCGCAAGAGGTTTTTCTTAACACCAATGAATTCTATTAATGCTAGAGGAAAACGATAGCTCCAAGAATTTCTTTGTTCTCAACGCCTCCTATTTAGAGGAATTAGCCACTTCAACGATCTTTGATGGTTATAGGGGTATCCAAAGTACAAACCTGATGGCTGTTTGTTATCCCAACCATTCTTCCCAGCCCTGATACCGATCAGGAAAGGGCTAATTTCTAACAAAGTTTTTCTCTTGTTGATTCCTATTTCTAGGTGTAGTGCTTTTCTCCCCTATGCTGCCTATTGGTACTAGTAGAGTAGGATTGGCCTGTAATACAGAACCTATCCTGTAGGTGTAACCTTTCGCTCAATACTCAAATCTACAATTGAAGCATCTGAGGCCGCATCAATCGAGGATACACGACAGAAGGAATTGTTAGTTCACCTCACCTTCTCCAAGCGTGGGTTTCCTTTACTAATTTTGTTCTCTCTATGCGAACCCCCTCTCTTTCTCGTAAGACTGAGGTGTAGGTAGGGCTAAAAAAAAAAGAGTCAAATCGCACCATCTCTATAATAAGTAAATGCCCTTTTTTCCCCTGAGGTTGTCGGAATTATTCGCAATAAAATATTGGCTACAATTGAGGAGGTCTTATCAATGAAATTTCCATTTATACGGGATCTAGGCATAATTCCCAACCCATTCTATATAGAATTGTTTTCATTCCTTCACAAAATACCATAAAAACAAACACATTCGATTCTTATAAATCGATCGATCCATATATATGCTATAAATGGATAAGAGAGGTATGGATTTTCCGCTCAGCTCAAATTGTGTCCTTTTCCTTCTGTTTGGACAAGAAGAGATATGAAATATTTGACTAAGATTGGATTTCATTCCACTTTTCTATTTCTCAACAATAACTTCTCTCATCAGCTATTTCGCGTTTTCAAAGTCATTTATTGTCTCATACCCTTTTTTAGATTCCGATTGTATGGCGTAGCGTACCTTATGCAAACAGAATTTTAGGGTTCCTTTATTTTATTATGGAATAAGAAGAATTCTTCCATTCTCTTTTTCTTTGGTTTGGGGAAAACCCAAACTAAAACTTTTTGAGGGAGCGGAATTCCTAGTAAAAAAATCCTGGATCCTTCCACTTAGATGAAAAGGAATTTTTCCAATAGAACCAAGGAACCCCCGAGCGGTTGTGGTTGTACCTGTACTGCAGGAATAGGAAAACTCGCTATTCACTCAGTTTATTTTCCATAATAAGATTATGTAGGAGAGATGGCCGAGCGGTTCAAGGCGTAGCATTGGAACTGCTATGTAGACTTTTGTTTACCGAGGGTTCGAATCCCTCTCTTTCCGTTTCTCTTAATTCATCAACGTTAACGATCACAATGTATCAAATCAAATAACAGTTTATTCCAGCAATAATACCTTTATTTAATAGAAATTCTCTATAGTAAATTACTGTGGTATGTAAAAGACACATAGAGGAAAGAACAAAAAAAAAGGATCCTAGGGTTAATCCATTTCTGCTAGTTGAATGGAAAATACCAATTAAGGGCCTTAGGTCGATTTAGTTCGGGGAAAGGGGAAGAGGAAGAAAATTCTATGAACCTTTCCTTTTTTCATTAAGTTCAAGTCTTACGAGAGTAATATTCTACAACTAACAACTCATTTATTTTGAGACCGACCCACTTCCTATCTAGGATTTTTTTAACTAGTCCTTTATATTGCAATGTGTCAATCGTCAAATGCTTTGGCAATTTCCCCGGGTCGGATGAAGCAATAGAATTTTGAACCAGACATTTTGATCTTTGGTTATCCTTCGTAGTAATAATATCTCGGGGTTTGCAACGAAAACTTGGTATATCGACTATACGACGATTAACTAAAATATGTCTATGGTTAACTAATTGCCGGGCCTCAGGAATGGTTGAAGCCATACCCAATCGAAAAAGGATATTATCCAAACGCATTTCAAGTAATTGTAGTAAAACCTGACCTGTTGACCTTTTTGCTTTTCCAGCGATATGTACATATCTAAGTAATTGTCGTTCTGTCAGACCATAATGAAAACGCAATTTCTGTTTTTCTTGAAGACGAATACGATATTGCTCTTTTTTCCCAGAATGGAATTTCTTTTTCAGATTACTTCCGGATTTAGGTGTTTTTCTAGTGAGTCCTGGTAAAGCTCCCAGACGGCGTATTTTTTTAAAACGAGGTCCTCGATAACGGGACATGAAGACTCCTTTTTGATTTTATTGAAATTTCATTTTACACAATGAATTTCATTGTATTTACATTAAAGAATACAGCGAAATTAAAACTGAATTAAACTAAAGGATAAACAGAGTAAAATCTACTAAAGTACCACAAAAAATGGAATTTCATCAACATCTGGATTTTTTGTATATATATTATTTATTTTATTGTTTTGTATCTAGCAAAATTGTAAGGTAGAACCACAGAATAGATCCTGGATTCTCCATTTAATTCGGAGAAAAAGAGAGATTCTTGTTCATGGAACATCGATATAGAAAAAAGCCGACTATCGGATTTGAACCGATGACCCTCGCATTACAAATGCGATGCTCTAACCTCTGAGCTAAGTGGGCTTACATAACAGAAATAGTGTAACAAATAGAAATATGTATAGTATAGGAAATCTGTAAAATGTCAGATCTTAATTATTAATCTTAGCTATTAACTAGTTCGAAATTTAAAGTTCTACTTAGAAAAAAATACTAGAACTTCATAAAAATCAAGTTAGCTTGATATGCTTAACTAGAGGATATCCTTAAATAGGATTATAGAATTTATTGAACTTTCTTTTTATTTCTCTAATTCGCAAATTGATTTTTCTAATAGAATAAAATCTATTCCAATTTCTATATTGAATTTGATTTCAGATATTTTCAATTTGATATGGCTCGGACAAGTAATCTAATACATAGAAAAGAATAATATATATGAAAGATATAATAAAGAGAAAATGCGAATTTCTTGGCATTTTCATTCGATCATTATAGACATTTTTTGAGATATTTTGTTTTTTTTTTGTTATTTCTTAATAATTTAATGATTAATATTTCACTAAGGAGAACATAGAATCATAGCAAATTAAATTGCTAATTCTGATTAGAAAAAAAAAATGAATATCAAGCGTTAGAGTATGATTTTGAATACTCTAAAAAAGAAGGGTGGGGGAGAGAAAAACTTTGGGATATATTGATTCGGATTGAATTGCAAATACATCAACGATAGAATCAATTCAATTCTGAATTGCAACAAGCAGGGTCTCTCAAATAGAGACGAACTGCTAGACTACGTCGAGTAATGAATTCAACGATTCCAAAAAAAAAAACTAAGAGATGGATGAAATTACACAAGGAATCTAGGTCTCAATCAAAGAAAAGGAAAATGGGGATATGGCGAAATCGGTAGACGCTACGGACTTGATTGTATTGAGCCTTGGTATGGAAACCTGCTAAGTGGTAACTTCCAAATTCAGAGAAACCCTGGAATTAAAAAAGGGCAATCCTGAGCCAAATCCGTGTTTTGAGAAAACAAGTGGTTCTCGAACTAGAATCCAAAGGAAAAGGATAGGTGCAGAGACTCAATGGAAGCTGTTCTAACGAATCGAGTTGATTACGTTGTGTTGGTAGTGGAACTCCCTCTAAATTAGAGAAAGTAAGGGGTTTATACATCTAATACACACATATGGATACTGACATAGCAAACGATTAATCACAGAACCCATATCATAATATAGGTTCTTTATTCTTTTTTAGAATGAAATTAGGAATGATTATGAAATAGAAAATTCAGAATTTTTTTAGAATTATTGTGAATCCATTCCAATCGAATATTGAGTAATCAAATCCTTCAATTCATAGTTTTCGAGATCTTTTAAAAAGTGGATTAATCGGACGAGGATAAAGAGAGAGTCCCATTCTACATGTCAATACTGACAACAATGAAATTTCTAGTAAAAGGAAAATCCGTCGACTTTATAAGTCGTGAGGGTTCAAGTCCCTCTATCCCCAAACCCTCTTTTATTCCCTAACTCTAACTATACTATAGTATTTATCCTCTTTTTTTCTTTTTATCAATCGGTTTAAGATTCATTAACTTTCTCATTCTACTCTTTCACAAAGGAGTGCGAAGAGAACTCAATGGATCTTATGCTATTCATTGAATAGATTTCTTTTTTATTATAGTATAGGCAAGGAACTTCGATTATTAACTCTATTTTTAAGTATTATTAAGTAAACCATGCACAATGCATAGGACTACCCCCCCCCATTTCCAAATTTGGAATTTGGAATACTTTATTGATTTTTTAGTCCCTTTAATTGACATAGATACAAATACTCTACTAGGATGATGCACAAGAAAAGGTCAGGATAGCTCAGTTGGTAGAGCAGAGGACTGAAAATCCTCGTGTCACCAGTTCAAATCTGGTTCCTGGCACAGAAAAAAAAAAGGATCTACCGAATAGGTATTGATACAAATACCTCGAGATAGGTTGGAATACATATTCGTTAATAATATAGATAGAGTATGATTTATTCATCTAAGTAGATAAATCTCTAAATAGAGGCACTTCTTTTTCTTTTTAGAAAAGGGTAAAAATCTCAGGTTCTTTTCTTTGTGGTACAGAAGGAGGTGAGATTAGGTTCCCTTTTC